ATAATATACATATACTAAAGCTAAAGTTAAAAAAAGAAATAAATAATATGAGGAACCTCCCTTGACAGTAATATACTGTATGTTGTATATGTAAATCCTAGATATGAAAAGAAACATAATTCATCCAGCAAAGGGAACATATATGGTATATAAAGAAAAATGATAGGTGCACAACAAAAAAAAAATACAATAAATTGGAAAAGAAGATAAGAAAATAAAGTAAAGAACAATGGTCAATGAGATAAAAATCATGAATAAAAAAATTCAGGTTAGAATTTAATATTCATAGAATTCATAGATAATAGATAATCTAATCTAGACGGTCATTTCTAAAAGATAGGGAAATGAAATACACTGATTCATGATTCTTATTCATCCACTTGTGAAAAAAGGATTGGTTGGCTCGTTGAATTGAAAATTTACTCATTGAATGAGTAAAGGATTAAATTGGATTCCATTGGGTGGTACCAACTCAATCGAATGCTAACTTCCATTTACTTCATTATGGATTATGGAATTAACCGATCAACTTGCTATCGGATACTTATTTTTGATTCAGTATTAAAAAGGAATTTCGACATATTATTATTATGATTTACGATTATGAGAAGCAATACCACGACTTCTGATCCTGCGGTTTCCACACTTGAAGAACAAAACCTAGGGCGTATCGCTCAAATTATTGGCCCAGTACTGGATGTCATTTTTCCACCGGGCAAGATGCCTAATATTTATAATGCTTTGGTAATTAAGGCTCGAGATACGGCTGGTCAGCAAATTAATGTAACTTGTGAGGTACAACAATTATTAGGAAATAATCGAGTAAGAGCTGTAGCTATGAGCGCTACAGATGGTCTGATGAGAGGAATGAAAGTGATTAACACGGGAGCTCCACTAAGTGTTCCAGTCGGCGGAGCTACTCTCGGACGAATTTTCAACGTTCTTGGGGAACCTGTTGATAATTTTGGTCCTGTTGATACTCGCACAACATCTCCTATTCATAGATCTGCACCCGCCTTCATACAGTTAGATACGAAATTATCAATCTTTGAAACAGGGATTAAAGTGGTGGATCTTTTAGCCCCCTATCGCCGTGGAGGAAAAATCGGACTATTTGGGGGAGCTGGGGTGGGTAAAACAGTACTCATCATGGAATTGATCAACAACATTGCCAAAGCTCATGGAGGCGTATCCGTATTTGGCGGAGTAGGGGAGCGTACTCGTGAAGGAAATGATCTCTACATGGAAATGAAAGAATCCGGGGTGATTAATGAAAAAAATCTTGGAAAATCCAAAGTAGCTCTAGTCTATGGTCAAATGAATGAACCGCCAGGAGCTCGTATGAGAGTTGGCTTGACTGCCCTAACCATGGCGGAATATTTCCGGGATGTTAATGAGCAAGACGTACTTCTATTCATCGATAATATCTTTCGTTTCGTTCAAGCAGGGTCCGAAGTATCTGCCTTATTAGGTAGAATGCCTTCCGCAGTGGGTTATCAACCTACCCTTAGTACGGAAATGGGTTCTTTGCAAGAAAGAATTACTTCTACCAAAGAAGGATCTATAACATCGATCCAAGCAGTTTATGTACCTGCGGATGATTTGACCGACCCTGCTCCTGCCACGACATTTGCACATTTAGATGCTACTACCGTATTATCAAGAGGATTAGCTGCCAAAGGTATTTATCCAGCAGTAGATCCCTTAGATTCAACGTCAACCATGTTACAACCTCGGATCGTTGGCGAGGAACATTATGAAACTGCTCAAAGAGTTAAGCAAACTTTACAACGTTACAAAGAACTTCAGGACATTATAGCTATCCTTGGGTTGGACGAATTATCCGAAGAAGATCGTTTAACTGTAGCAAGAGCACGAAAGATTGAGCGTTTCTTATCACAACCCTTCTTTGTGGCAGAAGTCTTTACTGGTTCTCCGGGGAAATATGTTGGTCTCGCAGAAACAATTCGGGGATTTCAACTCATCCTTTCCGGAAAATTAGATGGTCTTCCCGAACAGGCCTTTTATTTGGTGGGTAACATCGATGAAGCTACCGCGAAAGCTATTAACTTAGAAGACTTAGAAGAGGAGAGCAAATTGAAGAAATGACCTTAAATCTTTGTGTACTGACTCCTAATCGAATTATTTGGGATTCCGAAGTGAAAGAAATTATTTTATCTACGAATAGTGGACAAATTGGCGTATTACCAAACCATGCCCCCATTGCCACGGCTGTAGATATAGGTCTTTTGAGAATACGGCTAAACGACCAATGGTTAACAGTGGCTCTTATGGGCGGTTTCGCTAGAATAAGTAATAATGAGATAACTATTTTAGGAAATGATGCAGAATTTAGTACTGACATTGATGCACAAGAAGCTCAACAAACTCTTGAAATAGCTGAAGATAACTTGAGTAGAGCTGAGGGTAAGAGACAAGCAATTGAGTCAAATCTAGCTCTCAGACGAGCTAGGACACGAGTAGAGGCTGTCAATGTGATTTCCCAGTAGTAGTCAATACATTCAATAAAAATAAAAAGAATCAAAAAAATAATTAAAAGAGTTCCTTATTATACACTACATTTTGATTCCAAAAATTGAACCAAATTGAACACAATGAAGTCTAATCTGATTAATCTTATGATAGAACGAAAAAAAGAGGATGGGTAGAAAAACTTATTAGATACCTGATTCCATGGTATCTAATAAGTTCTACCTACTATTGGATTTGAACCAATGACTCCCGCCGTATGAAAGCAATACTCTAACCACTGGGTTAAGTAGGTTATTTATCACCACAAAAAGGGTCTTCATCACTTCGATGGATTCTAGTTAAAATATGCTTTCTAAGCAATATAAATCTTTTACCAGTAAACGGATCGGAGAGTTATCATATGCATATGGGATACTCTTCTTGACAAGAAATTGCCTCTATGTTAAAATAGTTATGATTTATGATAAGGGCTATAGCTCAGTTAGGTAGAGCACCTCGTTTACACGTGCGCCAATGCTTTTCAAGGAAGCCCATTATGCAATGACCATAATTGATCTTTTTGAGAAGTCGATGTCTTATTCCGTAGATTCGAGAGAACAAGAGAAAAATAGCCTGACAAATATTTGGTTCGATCCGATTCAGGTGCGAATTCCACTGCCAAATCAATCAAATAGAACATGCCATTGTAAGGTAAATGTCCAGTCCATTCAATGCCAGGCATAATGAGTATAAGGGTCTCAAAAGAACCTCTTGTCGTCCTATGAGCTTTGAGGTGTATGAAGTCTCATATTTTACTCTTGCAGTGGAGCGATAGAGACTCCGTTTCACTTAGGTTGATCTAGGCCGAAGGCAGACCTAAATCAAGGTCACTTTTCTTTGAAATACTTTGGTATTGCTCCTAGATCAGGATACAAATAATGAATCAGAGCACATGGAACCGTCTCATTATCTTTTTATCTTCCTGTAAAGAAAAAAATGGTGGACTAACAGATCTTTACATCAGTTGATGAAAGAGCCCAATGCAACAAAATGCATGTTGGGTCTTTGAAACAGTTCGAATCATTTCGATAATAATCAGTTTTCTCTGTTTTACCGAGAAGGTCTACGGTTCGAGTCCGTATAGCCCTAATACATTATACATTCCATTTTTGTTTTGTATAGAGATTTTAGTAGTTTTATTTTAATAGTAGGAACAATAAAATAAACACAATAATTTATTTTAACGGGCCCAATTGGTATTTGTCAAATCTCGGATCAAATACCCATATTTCTTTATCCATAGGAGAATCGATGTTTTACTACTAATCACAAGGTTTACCTTCGACACAGTACTAATACTGGAAATCATAATCAAGGATTACTCTATCAATCACCATCTACTTCAGAGATACCTTTTGGATTTTAATTTGAAAAGGATTTAAAGTCCAAAGGGTCAGTATCTTCTTACGAATTAGTTAATCAGGCAGGGTTCCTTTGTGCAGAATAAGAAAGAGCGGGTCAGTCTTTAACAATTTCAATGTGAAGTATTGATACAAAGAAAGATGTGGTAGAGATGAAGGAGATGCAAATTCGTTTATATGATTGGCTAGTCAAGCATGAGCTAGTTCATAGATCTTTAGGCTTTGATTGCTGAAGAATAGAGACTTTACAAATAAAAACCGAAGATTGGGACTCAATTGCTGTCATTTTATATGTATATGGTATATGGTTACAATTATTTACGCTCCCAGTGTGCCTATGATGTAGCATCAGGCGGATTTTTAGCTAGTGTGTATCACCTTACGAAAATACGTTATGGTATAGATAAACCAGAGGAGGTATGCATAAAAGTATTTGCCCCCAGGAGTAATCCTCGAACCCCATCCGTTTTCTGGATTTGGAGAAGCACGGATTTTCAGGAACGGGAATCTTATGATATGTTGGGAATTTCTTATGAGAATCATCCTCGCCTTAAACGTATCTTGATGCCTGAAAGTTGGATAGGCTGGTCCTTACGTAAAGACTATATTACTCCACTCCCAATTTATATGAAATACAAGATGCTCTTTGAATGATAAGAAACTCCTTTTTACTTATACGACACGACTCCAGATTTCATTTCAATCAAAGAACATTTTTTCATTCCCTTCTAGATGAAACAGAGTAACTGGACTTTAATTCATACGGGGGTGGCTAAAAAAAGAGGTTCTCATTGATATTCCCCAATTGGAAAGATATCATATACATTTTGTATGAGCAGAAAGACTAGGATGACTCAAAAGAGTTCTGCACCATGAACTTTGTACCGCACACATCACTTAGGGGGGGCCCCGGAAATTGAGCAAGAGTGAGAAAAAAATATGAAAAAAAAAAAGACGGAAGAGACGAAATGCAGAAATGCAAAATGAAAGGAATCGGGGTTGATTTGTACTGTGTCTGAAAAACATCCTTTCTATTCTTATCCTTTCACTCTGAATCTTTTTATCTAATTTTTTTATGAAATTTTAGATATATACGAAAATTTAACATCTTTTTTAAATTTGAAATAAGATCAAAGTATGAACAGAGAGGAAAAAAAGAAAAATGAAAAGGAAAGTAAAGAATATGTATCCCGATCCGTATCAATGAATTTCATTTGTATGAGGTATGAATATTTATCCGATACATTATTCACGTGTCAGGAACCAGATTTGAACTGGTGACACGAGGATTTTCAGTCCTCTGCTCTACCAACTGAGCTATCCCGACCATTTCCTGTGCATCATCCTAGCGGAGTACTTGTATCTATGTCAATGAAAAGAACTAAAAAAGTCTTAACAAATTGTACCTAGCTCCTCAATTTCTTAGATCTTCAAAACAAAAAGAAGACTTTCTTTGTATTGTAAATGTAAGGATAATGATATGGACTGTGAATGACTCAATAACGGGGATTCCTTGAATCTATGTATATATGTTCATTTGTACAGGTATCGTATCTATACAAATGAAATTGGATTGGAAGAAGAAACGAGGATTTCTATTCGGATCCGTTTGTGAAAGAACAGAGTGAATGAAATGAGAAAGATATTTAATTTTGGTTGAACTGAACCATTGATGAAAAAAAAAAGAAGATAAAGAAATAAGAGGAGGTAAAATGGGCTTTTCTTGGGGATAGAGGGACTTGAACCCTCACGATTTTTAAAGTCGACGGATTTTCCTCTTACTATAAATTTCATTGTTGTCGGTATTGACATGTAAAATGGGACTCTCTCTTTATTCTCGTCCTATTAATTTTAAAAGGATCTATGAAACTCTGGAATGAATCATTTGATCAATGAATATTAGAATTCTATTCCAATTTAAACTTCAATTGGAAAATGGGAATGGATTCAGAATAATTCTTCCTTTTTTCATAGATTTTATGATCTTTAGAATGATTATTTGATCTCTATCATTCTAATTAATATAGAAAGAATCTAAATATCGAAATAGAGGGTTGTGATTAATCTTTCCTATGTCAGTATGTATTAGGTATATAAGCTTATCCTTTACTGTCATTTCTATCATTTGATATAAGTATTCTTGCTACTAACGTAACGTAGTCAATTTCATTCGTTAGAACAGCTTCCATTGAGTCTCTGCACCTATCCCTTTTTATTCTCATTTTCCATTTTTTATAAAGATTTGGCTCAGGATTGCCCATTTTTAGTTCCAGGGTTTCTCTGAATTTGGAAGTTACCACTTAGCAAGGTTTCCATACCAAGGCTCAATCCAATCAAGTCCGTAGCGTCTACCAATTTCGCCATATCCCCCTTTGCTTTGATATTTGATATGATACAAGGATCCAATTGTAATTCCATACACCTCTTTCATTGATCTTGGAACTGTTGAATTCATTAGGTAAGGATTCCTGTATCGAAAGAGTGTATGCTGCTATTTTTTTTTTGCCGTCCTCCATTCTATCATTTCATCTCTATTGGATGAACCCTATTTGTTTCAATCCGAAATTATTCTATCATTGATGTATCCGCAATTCAATATATATAGATATATCCCACATATATCTATGCCTTGACTCCCCCTTCTTTTTTATAGCGGAATTAAAAATAGTAGAACGCTCGATATTTATTCTTTTTTAAAGATTTTTAATTCTAAATTATAATATGATAATTTGATTAATAGGATAATATGAATATGGAATTTAATATATATTTATATATCTAGATATAATATCTAGATATAAATAATCTAAAGATTCTTATTTTTTATTTTCTAATATAGAATCTAAAATCTATAACTAATAACTATAAATAGAATAAATAAGAATAGAAATAGAGAAGAAATTTAAATAATCAATAAATGAAAAAAAAAAAGAAGAATCACCAGGTAATAGCTAAGATCCGAGAGTTTCCTATACACTATTGATCTTATATCCGCCCGCTTAGCTCAGAGGTTAGAGCATCGCATTTGTAATGCGATGGTCATCGGTTCGATTCCGATAGCCGGCTCTTTTTCTTTGCATGATTTAAAATATCTACTCTCGCTTTCTCTAAATGTCGAGTTATTATATCATGGTAACTTGCAGCTATAGCTATGAATAAAAAAAGTTAACTAGATCTTTACAGAAGAAATTTGAAAGAATAAATTTTAAAACGTAGCCTTCGCTTGAACTTCACTATATTATATATACAAAAAATAAAAATATTGATAAAATTTATTTCATTCTGCTTTGTAATACTTCAGTAGATTGCGTTTTGCTTTGCTGATCCTTTAGTTCAGTCTGAATTTATTTTATATATTTTATAATATTTTTTTATATTTAAATTTTAGATTTATATAATATTATAATTATAATTTATAATTTTTTTTTTCAAATGAAAGTGAATCAAAAAGGGAGCCTTTATTTATATGTCTCGTTACCGAGGACCTCGTTTCAAAAAAATACGCCGTCTGGGGTCTTTACCGGGACTAACTAGTAAAAGCCCCAGATCTGGAAGTGATCTTCAAACCCAATTGCGCTCTGGAAAAAGATCACAATATCGTATTCGTTTAGAAGAGAAACAGAAATTGCGTTTTCATTATGGTCTGGCAGAGCGACAATTACTTAAATATGTGCATATTGCTGGAAAAGCCAAAGGGTCAACAGGTCAGGTTTTACTACAACTACTCGAGATGCGTTTGGATAACATCCTTTTTCGATTAGGTATGGCTTCGACCATTCCTGGAGCCAGACAATTAGTTAACCATAGACATATTTTAGTTAATGGTCGTATAGTGGATATACCAAGTTATCGTTGCAAACCCCGAGATATTATTACTACGAAGGATAAAGAAAGATCGAAAGCTCTGATTCAAAATTATCTTGTTTCATCCCCCCGCGGGGAATTGCCAAACCATTTGACTATTGATTCCTTACAATATAAAGGATTTGTAAATCAAATAATAGATAATAAATTGATCGGTTTGAAAATAAATGAGTTGTTGGTCGTAGAATATTATTCCCGTCAGACTTGATTCTAACGAAAATAAAAAAAGCAAGGTTCATACAATTTTTACCCCCTTCGCTGAAGTAAATAGAGTACCTTGTCTCATTCACATATCAAAAATGGATCAACAATAGGATTCTTTTTCTTCTTTTCAATATCAATACAATATTTCTATTTGTATTTTACGTATCACAGGCTCTAATTAGGGATAGAGAATCTCTATCAAATAAGGACTGTTAGAATAATGATATCAATTATTATTTGATTTGATACGTAACGTTGATAAATGAAAAGAAAAGGAGAGAGAGGGATTCGAACCCTCGGTAAACAAAAGTTCACATAGCAGTTCCAATGCTACGCCTTGAACCACTCAGCCATCCCTCCTACGGAATCTTATTCTTCCGCCGAATTAATAGCGAGTCATTCATCTTAATTGTAGTACAGGTATGACCGCCTGGTGGTTCCATAGGAAGAAAATTTTTTTTCCAATTTCATATTTATCAACAACAACTTCTTTCATTAGCTACCACATGATCTATTCAAAATTCATGAATCGTCCGATTCATTTTTCGATTTCAACTGTATGGCGTGGTACATATACGTTATGCAAACAAAATAAAATTTAAATAATTAAAATAAAGGATGGTTACCTTATTTTTTTATCATGGAATGATTATTCAATTCTTTTTCCTTTTCATAACCAAATCAAAACTTATCGAGTTATCAAAATCAATACATAGAAAACTTGGTTATTAAACTTAGATGAAATAGTAATAATATACTACGAAATTGGAATGAAATATAATTTGATTCAACTATTTCATTTAATCTTTGTCAAAAGGGGGGACAATTTGTGCCCCACGTTTTTCCAATTAGTCTGTTTTTATGTTATTTTGTACTGTACAATTCCTTTTTTGTGGGATCGTTTTCCCCGAAGGGTAATGAAAATAATTATAGAATGAATTGATAATTATGCCTAGATCTCGAATAAATGGAAATTTTATTGATAAGACCTCCTCAATTGTAGCCAATATCTTATTACGAATAATTCCGACAACTTCAGGAGAAAAAAAGGCATTTACCTATTACAGAGATGGTGCGATTTGATTCTTTTCTTGTTTTTTTACCCCTCAGTTTTACGAGAAAAAGAACGTAGTTAGGAATATAAAAAAACAAATTAGTGAAAGAAACCTACGCTTGGTGAAGGTGAAGTTTAGAGATAGAGCAATTCCTTCTGTCGTGTATCCTCGATTGATGCAGCCTTAGATGCTTCAATTATCGATTTTAGTATTGAGCGAAAGGTTACATCTATAGGTTATTTATTAGAGGTCAATCCTACTTAATTAGTATCAATAGGTGGCATTGTGGAAAAAGCACTACACCTAGGAATCAACAACACGAAAACTTTGTTATAAATAACCCTTTTCCTTATCGGTATCGGGACTAACAAGAATGGTTGGGAAAACTAAGATCCATCTCATTCGTGCTTTGGGTACCCGTATAACCATCAAAGACCGTTGAAGTGACTAATTCCTGGAAATCGTAAGCGTTGAGTACAAAGAAATTGTTGGAGTTACCATTTCTATCTATCACTAATACGATTGGTGGTAAGAAAAAACCTCTTGTGGGAAGGCTGGTTAGAAATTTCTTGTAAAAATACCAGCTCCTGTCAGTTCATAATGAGAATAGTTAAATTTTGATTACATGAATTATTACCTTTAGTACTATGCACAGAAGGGAGGAGCCGTATGAGATGAAAATCTCACGTATGGTTCTGGAACGGAGATTCTTTTACAAGAATGAACGACCGTAACGGATGTCGGCTCAATCCGAAGGAAATTATGCAGAAGCTTTACAGAATTATTATGAAGCTACGCGACCAGAAATTGATCCCTATGATAGAAGTTATATACTCTATAACATAGGTCTTATACACACAAGCAACGGAGAGCATACAAAAGCTTTGGAATATTATTTCCGGGCACTAGAACGAAATCCATTTTTACCACAAGCTTTTAATAATATGGCCGTGATCTGTCATTACGTGCGACTATCTTTACTAT